TTTTATAGTTAGAATTGATTGGTCGTACTTATCCAATAATCTAATATGAATAAAATATGAATAACTCGCTATTCACTCGGGTTCTGAGTCATAATCATTATGTAGGAGAGATGGCCGAGTGGTTCAAGGCGTAGCATTGGAACTGCTATGTAGGCTTTTGTTTACCGAGGGTTCGAATCCCTCTCTTTCCGTACCTTCATCTAAATAACCAATGTTACTGGCTACAATGTATCAAATAATAAAGGAATAAAAAGATTGCTGCCTATTTTATTTATTACTTCAACGAAAAAGGAGCAAAATAGCCGGAACCCCCCCATTTTTTTTTAGTTAGGTTTAAGTTTGACGGGAATAATACTCCACGACTAGCAATTCATTTATTTTCAAACCGATCCATTTATTATCTATTATTTGATTGACTAATCCTTTATATTGTAAGGGCTGAAGAGTCAAATATTTTGGCAATTCCTCATGAGGGGATGAATCAAGATAATTTTGAATCAGAGTTCGAGATTTTTGTTCATCCTTCGCTGTAATAATATCTCGTGGTTTACAGCGATAACTTGGTATATCTACTATACGACCATTAACTAAAATATGTCTATGGTTAACTAATTGGCGGGCTCCAGGAATAGTCGATGCCATACCCAATCGAAAAAGGATGTTATCCAAACGCATTTCAAGTAATTGTAGTAAAACCTGACCTGTTGAACCTTTGGCTTTTCCGGCGATACGTACATATTTAAGTAATTGTCGTTCTGTAATACCATAATGAAAACGCAACTTTTGTTTTTCTTCTAGACGAATACGATATTGAGATCTTTTGCCGGAACGCGATTGGTTTCTAAGATCACTTCCGGCTCTGGGCTTTTTACTAGTTAGTCCCGGTAAAGCCCCCAGACGGCGTATTTTTTTGAAACGAGGCCCTCGATAACGAGACATAAAGACTCCTTATTTTTTATTTTATTGAAATTTCATTTTACAGAATAAACCAAAATTAAAACTGAACTAGAACTATAAATGAAGCAAAATCTACGGAAGTATTTTATTACATTTTATTACAAAAATGAGATAAATTGTATCAATATCCGAACTCTATTTGTCTTGTTATTGTATATTATTGTATATATATATATAAAAAAATATAAAAATAAAAGAAAAGGATACTTTTCTTGATTTGTTGTGTAAAGATATAACTCCTCCAATTTTTTATTCATAATTGGATCTTCCTACAACATAATAGATTGGTGACCCTTGGAAAAGGGGAGGAAGCCTTTTTTATTCTTATTATTTTCAGTATTATTTGATGTCAAAGAGACGCTACGCTATCAATCATGTAAAAAATAAAACAAGTAGAGAGAAGCCAGCTATCGGAATCGAACCGATGACCATCGCATTACAAATGCGATGCTCTAACCTCTGAGCTAAGCGGGCTCAGATAATAGAAATTGTACATGCATAGGAATTCAATAAATTACTGGAATTTTAGCTATTCAGAATTAATATAACCCTAAGCTATAACTCTAGATAAAGAATAGAAATATAATATTATATTAGAATATTTCAAATAAATCAAATAAATATTCAATATTTATAGAATATTTATAGAAGATAATGATTAAGAGAAGATAATGATTAAGAGACTGTATCAATATATAATTTATATTTTTTTTTATCAATTAGATGTTCATTATCCTAATCTTAATTAAAGATTTGAATTGAAATTCAAAATCGTTTTTTTTTAGATTTTCGGATCTTATCTATTACTATATAAATAATATTATATACTATTACTCTAATATCATATAGATAATTTATCTAAATAATCTCATATTCATATTCATATATCTTTCTAAATCTATTTAGACTTCTGATTACTAGATTAGAATTTTATCTAGAGTTATATATATTAGATATTAGTTTATATATGTTAGTTTATATATAGTTTATATTATATATTCTTTTTTAATGAATTATATAGATAAATTATCTATTTAAAATAATCTAAATAAAATAGATATATAAATTGAATAGAAAATTCTATTTCTTTATTATCTTAATCTTTAATCGAATTAATGGAAAGATTAGTTATAGAAATGATATTAATAATTAATAGTACTGATTAATACTTTTTAATACTGACTTTTTAATACTGAATTAATGATAATTCATTTTTGAGTTAAGGAAATAAAAAATGAATCAAAATAAAATGAAAGAAAAAGAAAGATGCAATCCAGATCATAATGCGACATTCCTCTGCTTTTACTCATAAATAAAGGTGAAAGCTAATCTCATTCATATCATAAAAGAAAAGCTAAAACAAAAAAATCGACCGTTCAAGTATTCAAAATTGGATGGGAAAAATGAAAGTAAAAGAAGACTATATATGTGGTATATATCCAACTATATTGAATTGTGAGTACAGAAATGATAGAATCATTTCTGATTGCGCCAGATATCGGTCTCCGATAGAAATGACAAAAGATGGGCAAAAAGTAAAATA